ATAACCCAATTGAGACATTGTAGAATAGGCTAAACTTCTCTTAATGTCTCTTTGAGCAAGAGCTAAAGTAGCTCCTAATAGTACCGTTATTACACCTATCAAAGAAATGAGATTCATTATGTAAGGTATGACTGTGAAAAGCGGAAGAAATCGAGCGACAAGAAAAATGCCTGCTGCTACCATAGTAGCAGCATGGATAAGAGCCGAAATAGGAGTAGGCCCCTCCATGGCATCAGGTAACCATACATGAAGGGGAAATTGTGCGGATTTAGCAACTGCACCGACGAATAATAGGGAGGCACACAGAGTAGCAAATAAAGAGTTGACCCCATTATTACGGATCAGGTTATTGAAGATTTCGAACAAATCTCGAAATTCGAAACTCCCTGTTATCCAATAAAAACCTAAGATTCCTAACAATAACCCAAAATCCCCTACACGATTAGTTACAAACGCTTTTTGACAAGCATTTGCGGCAGCCGGTCGTGTGAACCAAAAACCTATTAATAAATACGAACACATTCCCACTAGTTCCCAAAAAAGATGAATTTGTATCAAATTGGAACTAGTAACTAATCCCAACATGGAAGTATTGAAAAAACTCATATAAGCAAAAAATCTCAAATATCCTTGATCATGAGACATATAATTGTCACTATAAATAAGAACCATGATTCCAACCGTAGTGATTAGTATTGACATAATAGAAGTAAGTGGATCGATCAAGTAGCCGAACTCTAAGGAAAAATCAGTATTGATGGTCCAAGACCATAGATGTTGATAGATAGAACTGCCATTTATCTGTTGAATAGACAGATCGGACGAAAAAACCATAACTATACTTAGCAATGAAACACTAGGAAAAGTCCACATACGACGCAGATTTTTTGTTGCGGTCGGAACAAGCAGAAGTCCCAACCCTATTGACATAGTAACTGGAAGTAGAGCGAAAGGTATGATCCATGTATATTGATATGTATGTTCCATAAGAAAATCAAGCTTTCTTTTTTTATTCTTATTAATTGTTTCCCATTCACCAGCCCTTATTTCTTCCGGAAGGAGCAATAATAAAATAAATAAAAAAAAAAAAAATTCAACTGAAAAAGTTACAATTCTTCAAATAACCAAGTTACTAGTTAAAAGCTACTACCTAGTTATTAACGAAGATATTTATTAAGATAAAAAATATGAGATTTTCCATTATTCTACTATATACATACGATACGGTGATTTCTATCCATATTTATATCAATATAGTAAGGAAAAAGAATGATACCAAAAATTCAAGTACTTTATTCTGATATGTATCATAGGATCTGCCAATAACTCGATCCAATAAACCTAGTTTTTATTTAGTTTCTTCGGAGTCATTAACTAATTCTTGAATTGATTGGCTTCGAGTCCAATAAAACAAACTTATGTTTATGTGTTTATGAAAAATCCTAGAATACTTGTCACTTCGCATAGAACTAAAATGAGAAATGACTCAAATTCCCTTTATTTTATCAAGTAATGTATTGTTTAACGGATTAACTACTTTGATTTAATTTCCATTTTCATTATGTGGACTCTATCTCCGAGCTTGATCAATTAATAGAAAAAGGTTACATTCATTGTTGGTTTCCTAAATTAGGAAAGGGTTCTTAAGCTTTTCGATTTTATAAATGTAACATTTATAATATATATATATATTATATAAATAGACTGAGATATGAATTGGAACCTTTTTGATTCTTATCAATGGCATCCGATTCAACGGTAGTAGATCCCGCCCGTAGACATAGATTGAATAAAGATATGAAGCCCCCAATCAGTACAAATTATTCTTTCTTCGAACATTGGATGTAATGGAAATGTGAAAAAAAAAAAATTCCCTTGAAAATCACATCGTTTTTTCTTTTTTCTTCTATTTCATTTCTTTTTTTATCCTTAATGATACCATATGCGATGCTCATCTATCTGTATCCATACTTTTCTATGTTATGAAGTGAAGTAAGCATAAGTATCGGCTATGGAATAAAGATAGATAATGAATAGTTAATAGAAAGAACAATCTATTTTGAATTGAACAATAAATGTCTTTCACGTCCAACTATAAAAATGAGTGACCCTTTTATTTTGAAATGGCGGTTCCAAAGAAACGTACTTCTCTGTCAAAAAAGCATATTCGTAGAAATATTTGGAAAAGAAGGGGATATCAGGCCGCGGCAAAAGCTTTATCTTTAGCTAAATCTATTTCTACCGGGCATTCCAAAAGTTTTTTTGTGCGACAAACAAGTAATAAAGCCTTGGAATGATCTGAATCTGAATCAGCATGACTCGATGAATTGGATGATTAAATTTATAAGATGAAGAATTCACATTAACTAATGTTTTGAACTCATCAATATGAGATAGAACTAGCTGTTGTGGTATGTAGAATACGAATTATTCTGTATACTAGGTTCTAAAAATGATTTCTTTTTTTGTTTGAAAAAAAAAAAGAAAGAAGTAGTTAGACACAAAATACAAGGTTTCACCTTTCATTGATTGGTTTTTATAATTCGCGAGATGGGGGTTGTAACTTTCCCCATCGATTCATTTTTCACAATAACAAAACTCTTATTTTTTTTTCTTAGGAAGGGATTGGCTTATTGGATTATGTATCTCCAATAGTTATACATCATTAAGATTTTTGGAAAATCTGAAACAAGTATGAACGAGGTTAGAGCCCCCCTTTTTGTTCCAAAGTAAGGCGGGGATAAGATTCATAGTCAAAGTCAATGGATTATTGAAACTAATTGATTAAAATATACATTTTAAAACTTTGATTTGTAGCTCTCTGAATCACTACATGTCTACAAGGACTCCCTCTTGTTTCGAACAGATAAAAAAAAAAAAAAACAAAATAATAAAACTGCCAGGATCCCATTTAGATCGATATTTATGTACTAAAGAATGAGTCAATCTTACGTAATCCAACCCCAATAGATCCTATCCCATGTTTGAGCTGGAGGATCGATCAATCGATATATCTAGATCTAATATCTAAATTATTTTATCTATTAATATTAGATTTCAATTCTATATATAAAAAGATCTTATCAGTTTAAATTTTATTTTCTAAGTTTTCTAAGTTAAAGTACATACAGTAGAATTCCGATAAAGATTGAAACTCTTTTGTTATACGATATGCCCGGTCCAATACCTAATGGGTTTGGTAAATCCTCACACAAATTATGTTATGTATACAATGAAGATCCCAATCATTAATACATCTTTGATACCAAACTATCCAAATATTTATAGAAATCTTTTGGATGTAGTGATGAAGTTGTGATATATAAAAAATATTGTTTTATTTTGTTCATTGAAAAATGAATCTTTTTCATTTCGGATCTATCAAATCAGATAAATGAGAAATGAATCGTCAAAAAAGGAGAAAAAAAAAATTCTTAGTTCTATACCCGGACTCAGGGCATAACCGTCTAGTTCCAACTATTCCAGAAGAACTTATAATACGGAAAAGCCCGCTGTTTAAAATGACCCCCTGCCATGAGACTAAGGATTATTGAGCGTTTAAATATTTATTTGAACGGGTCTTTATTCATCGATTCTAACATTTCCTAAAATAGATTGCATTAAATCCCTCAATCTCGACGATTGAACATCATATGGACTATGATTATTTCGATGAAGCCGCCATGGTGAAATTGGTAGACACGCTGCTCTTAGGAAGCAGTGCTAGAGCATCTCGGTTCGAGTCCGAGTGGCGGCATCTTCTAAAAAAGGCACAATAGATCCTATAATGAATTCAATTCCGGATTTCCATTCCGTAATTGGGGATACCCCCCTAAAAAAAATTATGATATTTGCCACTTTAGAACATATATTAACTCACATCTCTTTTTCTATCATTTCAATTGTTATTACGATTCATTTGATGACCTTATTAGTCCATGAAACCGTAGTACTATTTGATTTGTCAGAAAAAGCCATGATGGCTACCTTTTTCTGTATAACTGGATTATTAGTTACTCGTTGGATTTATTCGAGACATTTGCCGTTAAGCGATTTATATGAATCTTTAATGTTTCTTTCATGGAGTTTCTCCATTATTCATATGTTTCCTAAAAGACGGAATCAGAAAAGTTATTTAAGCGCAATAACCGCGCCAAGTGCTATTTTTACCCAAGGCTTTGCCACTTCGGGTCTTTCAACCGAAATGCATCAATCTGCAATATTAGTCCCTGCTCTACAATCCCAGTGGTTAATGATGCACGTAAGTATGATGTTATTGAGTTATGCAGCTCTTTTATGTGGATCGTTATTATCCGTAGCTCTTTTAGTCATTACATTTCGAAAAAACCTAGATATTCCTCGCAAAAGCAATCATTTCTTAATTGGGTCATTTTCCTTTGTGAATGAAAAAAGAAGTGTTTTACAAAACACTTCTTTTCTTTCATTTATAAATTATCACAGGTATCAATTAACCCAACAATTAGATCAGTGGAGTTATCGTGTCATTAGTTTAGGGTTTACTTTTTTAACCATAGGTATTCTTTCGGGAGCAGTATGGGCTAATGAGGCATGGGGGTCTTATTGGAATTGGGACCCCAAGGAAACTTGGGCATTTATTACTTGGACCATATTCGCGATTTATTTACATAGTAGAACAAATCAGAGCTTTCAGGGTGTGGATTCGGCAATTGTGGCTTCTATAGGATTTCTTATAATTTGGATATGCTATTTTGGGGTCAATCTATTAGGAATAGGACTACATAGTTATGGTTCATTCACATTAACAACTAATTGAAGAAAGGGCCTGAAGAATACATAGGAACATCGTCCCGTATATTATATTAAAGAAGGTTTGTGCAAGTTTTTTCGAACCATTTGAATCAAGTAGTGATTCAAATGGTTCGAAAAAACTTTAGATGTATCTGATTATAATTCACTTCATTTTTTTTTTTCTTTCATTGCATTATACAGTGAACGCTTTTAAAAATCACACGGTTCTT